ATTTCTTTTTTTTTGTTCGATGCGAAGACAAGATAGAGGAAAAACCTCTCTGTATCATTATTGAATTTAGAATAAAAGGGGGATTCCATCATATTCATATATAGTGAAGTCTTACCCCGGATTACCACAAGAGAGAATTTTTTTTCACACTTCTTATCAGTAGTGATTGAATTCATATGTTTAGTTTGATAGAAAATAAGATATTCAAATAAAAATAAAGAATTGTGGATCGAATGACTATTCATCTATTGTATTTTTATACAAATAGGGGGCAAGAAGACTCTATGGAAAGATGGCGGTTTAATTCGATGGTCTTTAAGAAGGAGTTAGAACGCAGGTATGAGATAAAGAAATTAACGAACAATCTTTTTCCTATTGAAAATACTAGTGAAAGTGAAGATCCGAAGAGAAGGGGTAGGACTAAAAACATTCATAGTTGGAGGGATCGTGACAATTCTAGTTACGGTAACGTCGATTATTTATTCGGTGTCAAAGATATTCGGAATTTCATCTCTGATGATACTTTTTTAGTTAGGGATAGTCATGGAAACAGTTATTCTATCTATTTTGATATTGAAAATCAGATTTTTGAGATTGACAAAGATCATTCTTTTCTGAGTGAACTAGAAAGTTCTTTTTCTAGTTATCGCAATTTTGGTTATATGAATAATGGATCTAAGAATGAAGATTTCTTATACAATCCTTACATGTACGATACTGAACCTAGTTGGAATAATCACATTACTAGTTGTATTGATAGTTATCTTCAGTCGCAAATCTGTATTGATACATCCGTTGTAAGTGATAGTAGTGACAGTTACATTTCGAGGTGCATTTTTGATAAGCGTAAAACTAGTAGTGAAAGTGGGAAGTCCAGTATACGAACCCGCTCTCTTAGTAGTGATTTAACTCTAAGAGAAAGGTCTAGTGATCTCGATGCAACTCAAAAATATAGACATTTGTGGGTTCAATGCGAAAATTGTTATGAATTAAATTATAAGAAATTTTTGAAATCCAAAATGAATATTTGTGAACAATGCGGATATCATTTGAAAATGAGTAGTTCAGAAAGAATCGAAGTCTTGATCGACCCCGGTACTTGGGATCCTATGGATGAAGACATGGTCTCTCTGGATCCCATTGGATTTCATTCGGAGGAGGAACCTTATAAAGATCGTATTGATTCGTATCAAAGAAAGACAGGATTAACGGAGGCTGTTCAAACGGGCGTAGGACAAGTAAATGGTATTCCCGTAGCAATTGGGGTTATGGATTTTCAGTTTATGGGGGGTAGTATGGGATCCGTAGTCGGGGAGAAAATCACCCGTTTAGTTGAGTACGCTACCAATCAATTTCTACCTCTTATTATAGTGTGCGCTTCGGGGGGGGCGCGCATGCAAGAGGGAAGTGTGAGCTTGATGCAAATGGCTAAAATATCGTCTGCCTTATATGATTATCAATTAAATAAAAAGTTATTGTATGTATCAATCTTTACATCTCCCACTACTGGTGGGGTAACAGCTAGTTTTGGTATGTTGGGAGATATTATTATTGCCGAACCAAATTCCTACATTGCGTTTGCGGGTAAAAGAGTAATTGAACAAACATTGAATAAAACAGTACCCGAGGGTTCACAGGCGGCTGAATATTTATTCCAAAAAGGCTTGTTCGACCTGATCGTCCCACGTAATCTTTTAAAAAGCGTTCTGGGCGAGTTATTTAAACTCCACGCCTTCTTTCCTTTGAATTCCAATTCAATCAAGTAGAGCCCACTAAGTTTCATTATTTTATTTAGAGCAAAGAAGTAGTTAGCTTATCGGAGTCAAAGTACCTAAGGGGGGAGTTTTCTTTGTTAACCTAAGATCTAATTGTAGAAAGACTCAAAAGTTGCGGATAACTCTTTTTTTTAGCTAGATTCCCGATTACTAATTAAGAAGTCTCTATCAACAAGATAAAAATACGAGTTCTTCCTTTCGTGAAATTAGGCAAATAAAACGAATTCTATATAATCAAATTCAATTCAAATATAGAAAAATAGATATATTAGGTTTGTATTTAGGTTTGTATCTTTCTTTATGAAATTCAAAGACAAGAACAAAACACAAAGAAATGAAGAAAAATAATAAAATGGATTATCATATGTATCTTTCGTGTAGATAGATGACTAAGTCCATTTATTTAGTTCTACATTCTTTGGACTTATTCTCTATACTCACTTAGATACTTATATCTCTAATAAGATAAGAATTTTCAAATTGAATTAATACGAACTATGAATTAATAATAATTACAATTATGAATTATAATTAGTATAAATAAAACATACGATATAAAAAAAATAAGAACAGGTACAAATAGTAAATCGAGGTACCCATTTTATGATAACTTTTCATTTTCCCTCTATTTTTGTGCCTTTAGTAGGCCTAGTATTTCCGGCAATTGCGATGGCTTCTTTATTTCTTCATGTTCAAAAAAACAAGATTGTTTAGATCTAAGGGGACCCAATCTCATCCGTTTTTTTTTTTGAAACTTAAACTTGTAGGATAACACAGATATTTATTTTGGGAAATACGTACGAACGTGTGATTTCCGCCGAACATAAAGGAAAGCTCTTATGCCTGCATAAAATGATCTATGGGTAACTGAATTCTAGCTAGTTTCAAATAGATCAGGATCACTGGATGCTTAATTAAAATGTAAAGTTGGCGGATCTGTATGTATATCAATGTGTATATTGAGATCATATAAAGGGTATGTTATTATTTTAGATCTAACCAATTTGATGAATTACTCCTAAAGGTTCCCATCAAACTAGCATTAGTTTGATGGGAACTCATTCGGAAACAAAAAAGAAAAGTCAAAACCATTTGGGGTATTCTTTCAATTCCAATAAAATGCAATCGGATCAAGTATGAGTTGGCGATCAGAACATATATGGATAGAACTTATAGCGGGGTCTCGAAAACTCAGTAATTTTTGCTGGGCTCTTATCGTTTTTTTAGGTTCATTAGGATTCTTATTGGTTGGAACTTCCTGTTATCTTGGTAGAAATTTGATCTCTTTTGTTCCGTCTCAGCAAATCATTTTTTTTCCACAAGGGATCGTGATGTCTTTCTACGGGATCGCGGGTCTCTTTATTAGTTCCTATTTGTGGTGCACAATTTCCTGGAATGTAGGTAGTGGTTATGATCGATTCGATAGAAAGGAAGGAATGGTGTGTATTTTTCGTTGGGGATTTCCTGGAAAAAATCGTCGCATATTCCTCCGATTCCGTATAAAAGATATTCAATCCGTTCGAATAGAAGTTAAAGAGGGCGTTTATACTCGTCGTGTCCTTTATCTGGACATCAGAGGCCGGGGGGCTATTCCGTTGACCCGTACTGATGAGAATTTGACTCCACGAGAAATTGAACAAAAAGCCGCGGAATTGGCCTATTTCCTGCGCGTACCAATTGAAGTCTTTTGAGAAAGGGGGACTGGGCTGAAGAACGAATGCTTTCTCAGCAGGAGGAAAAAATGCAAGAATCCTGTTTTTTCTATAACTAAGTGATACTTTAGATGTAGATAAATCATATCTTGTCGTGTAAATTCTTTTCTTTTTGTCAATCGATCCTTTTTTTATATTTTTGTTTGTGTTCTTTACTACCCAATAAACTACCCAATAAAATAAATAGCGGGTTTTCTTAATAATGATAACTGGCTCATTTCTGTCTTGTTTTGCCGCTCATTTTTTTGATCATTAAAATACCTTTCTTTCAATTATTCTATTCTTGACTATGGGGAATCGTTGGAATTTTTTTCGAAATATTGGATATTTTGATAGAGGGGGAGTTCTTTCGTCTCAAAATCTCAATAATATTCATTCCTTAAATGACTTCTTTTGGTCATTCCTTGAAAGGCGGCACTTGTTTGAAATTTGATGAATTGAGATATCTGGAAACATGATTTTGTATTATTTCTTCAGTCGAATTCGAAATAGAGTCTTAGTCTATTTCTGTATTCTTTCTAGATTCAAACAAAATCACAAAGTCATACCTTGTCTAGAACTCATGTTTGAAAGAAATATTCGATCACATACAGTCGACAAATGCAGCGGGTTAATTAAAAATTCAAGGCACAAAATGGCAAAAAAGAAAGCATTCACTCCTCTTTTGTATCTTGGATCTATAGTATTTCTGCCATGGTGGATTTCTCTATCATTTACAAAAAGTATGGAATCTTGGGTTACTAGTTGGTCGAATACCAGGCAATCCGAAATTTTTTTGAATGATATTCAAGAAAAAAGTATTCTAGAAAAGTTCATCGAATTAGAGAAAATCCTCTTGTTGGAAGAAATGATCAAGGAATACTCAGAGACACATCTACAAAAGCTTCCTATAGAAATTCACAAGGAAACGATCCAATTAATCAAGATATACAATGAGGATCGTATCCATAAGATTTTGCACTTCTCGACAAATATAATCTGTTTTGTTATTCTAAGCGGTTATTCTATTTTAGGTAATGAAGAACTTGTTATTCTTAATTCTTGGGCTCAGGAATTCCTATATAACTTAAGTGATACAGTAAAAGCTTTTTTGATTCTTTTATTAACCGATTTATGTATCGGATTTCATTCACCCCACGGGTGGGAACTAATGATTGGTTCTATCTACAAAGATTTTGGATTTGGTCATAATGATCAAATTATATCTGGTCTTGTTTCCACTTTTCCAGTTATTCTCGATACTATTTTAAAATATTGGATTTTTCGTTATTTAAATCGTGTATCTCCGTCACTTGTAGTTATTTATCATTCAATGAATGATTGATAAAGGTATTAATCCAATCCAATTAGAATGTTTCTTACTTTTTATGTTTAGTTCTACATAAGTATTAAAAATGTTCTATCCGGGGGATTTTAGAGTATTCTAGTCAAATGATTCCAATAAATAGCAGAATCGTGGATAGGGAACTATACTAGCGACCTACCCAACTTATTGTAGAAATTTTCGAATCAA